ATCTATATAACATAGAAAAGCCGGATGCCCATGACGTGTACGTGTGGGATGAACCAAATCCTCATTAAATTGAATCTTTCCGTTAGAGGGGGCTCGTACGTGTTCTGCAATACCTCCCGTAAATACTCCACCGGTATGAAACGTTCTTAATGTTAGTTGAGTACCCGGCTCTCCAATAGATTGACCCGAAATAATACCTACGGCTTCCCCCAATTCCACCAGATCGCCATGAGTAGGACTCCGACCATAACATAATCGACAGATCCAAGACGTACTCCTACAAGTAAAAGGAGTTCGAATATATATTGGTTGTGTTCGAAGGGTTATGAATCGATTGACAAGGCCAACCCCAATATCTTGATTGCGAATGGCAATGCATCGTGGGCCCATATATATATTGTCTGCTAATACACGACCAATTAATGTTTGCAGAAAAATTCTCTCCGGCATCATCCCTTTTCGAGGGCTCAGAGAAATCCCTCGGACGGTGCCACAATTTGTTCTACGTACAACAATGTGTTGAACTACTTCAACAAGTCTACGTGTAAGATATCCAGCATCTGATGTTCGTACAGCAGTATCCACAACCCCTTTTCGGGCTCCATAGCAAGAAATGATATATTCCGTTAAAGACAGTCCTTCGCGCAAATTGCTTTGAATAGGTAAATCGATCATTTGCCCTTGTGGATCCGACATTAATCCTCTCATACCTACTAATTGGTGTACTTGAGATGCATTTCCCCTAGCTCCTGAAAAAGACATTATATGGACTGGATTAAAGGGTTCTGTCATCCTAAAATTAGGATTCATTTCTTGTCGCAAATATTCACTTGTAGCATACCATATCTCAATGGATTGGCGTAATTTTTCTACCGCATGTACATTTCCAAAATGATGGTGTTTTTCCAAAACTAAACTTTGTTGTTCAGCATCTTGGACTAGCCATCCCTTAGAAGGTATTGTTAAAAGATCATCAATTCCTAATGAAATGGATGTGGAAGTGGCTTGCTGGAAACCAAGAGTCTTTACTTGATCCAGGATGTGTGATGTATATGCCATTCCAAAATGATCTATTAATCTGCTAATAAGTCGTTTAATGTCAGTTCCATCTATCACTTTATTGTGAAAGACCAGATTAGCCTGCTCGACCATAAGTACCTCCATATTCTGCTGAGTAGGATTTGACAATGGATTTGAGTCAATGATTGGAAAACCCCTTTCTCGATCGTGATTCGCGTAGAAATTCAGGAACTATAGTTCTAATTGACCCGAAGAAATCTAAATTCACAATTACTTAGCTTAAATCCCTATGATCTAGGATTAGATTAGGTACCGTTTGAGCAGGCTTGGCAAAACCCTTGTATAGCTTCTTCTATTTCTCGATAAAAAGAAATATGACCAACTGTAGTTCGAATGTATATACAAAGAATTTCCTTTTTTACACTTCTTACTATTAGAAAGTGTCCATAAATCTCATGATAGGTACCCAAAGGCTCATAATGAACTTCGATGGGAGCTTCTCTTGAAGCAATAACACGTTGATCTAGTTTCCATCGGAGCCACAAAGGACTGCCTAAATTGATTCTTTTCTGCCGATAAGCTCCAATTGCATCATAGGAATTACAAAAGAAGGGTTCCTTCGTATACTTATCGTTATTATCGTAAATTCTCTCATTTTGAGAATTTATGCAATTACATGGATTATACCTATTTGCACAAATACCTTGACGATTCCCACTTGTTAATAGATAAAGCCCAATAAGCATATCCTGAGTTGGTACAGAAATGGGATCTCCAATAGCTGGAGACAAGAGATTCATATGAGAAAACATAAGTAAACGCGCTTCCGCTTGAGCCTCTAATGATAAAGGTACATGAACAGCCATTTGATCCCCATCAAAGTCTGCGTTGAATCCCTTACAAACTAATGGATGTAAACAAATAGCACGCCCTTCCACTAAAAAGGGTTGGAATGCCTGTATGCCTAATCTATGTAAAGTGGGCGCTCTATTCAGCAATACAGGATGACCCTGCATAACTTCCTGAAGTATTTCCCAAACAATTGGCTCTTTTTCCTTTTCCCGAATTTTACTCTTAGCAACTCCTATGTTCGAAGCAAGGTGTTGTCTAATTAGACCACGAATTACAAATGTCTGAAAAAGCTCTATTGCTATTTCGCGAGGCAATCCACATCGATGTAATGAAAGTGAGGGGCCCACGACAATGACGGAACGTCCTGAATAATCAACTCGTTTGCCAAGCATAGTCTCGCGAAATCTTCCTTCTTTTCCTTCAATTACATCTGAAAATGACTTGTAAACCTTATTATGACCGTCCCTCATTGGTTGTCCGCGGATTCCATTATCAAGAAGTGTGTCCACGGCTTCTTGTACCAATTTTTCCTGACACATTACCAATTCCCCTGGCGTAGATCTACTTGTTGTTAATAGATCAGTAAGAGTATTGTTCCGATAGATAACTCTTCTATAGAGTTCATTAA